ATATATCCATCTCATGTTAAAACCGACTTTTCTTTTTAGCTTTCAAAAGGTTTTTTCGTTTTTTTAGAAAGATTATCCCTGTCTTTGCTTATGTCTCGGGTTAGAACAAATTACTCGAATTCGCCCCTTCCTACGTATCAGTCGGCATTTTTCACAAATTTTACGAACGGAGGCCCCTATTTTCATAGTTCTTATTTCTTACCCTTGAATCCACTTCTTGCAATTGAAAGAAAATAAGTTTCTTGAAATTTGCAGTCTCAAATCCCCACGAAGGGAGTGCTCAAGTTCAAAAGAACCCCTCCTCATCCGAATTGGTTCTGGCGAATCCATAAATGAGACCCCACCGGCCAGGGTTCTCACGACTTCTTTCAACCTTGATTCTCTCTCCGCGTACGATATCTATACATATCGATATATTTCTGCCATCTCCGTCCTGAAAGAAGAGCTAAAAGGGAATTCCCGTTATTTAAGTGAAGTGGACCCCAAACTTCGCGTTGGAAAACGTGTGAGGAATTAGAGAGATCCTTTTTTCTATGAATTGCCTCACGTTCTGAGCATCAAAGAGTCTTTTTTTTGCAGAGAAAAAAGCGATCTATTGCGGAGTAAGGTCCTCCCGATTCCATTTGTCTATCCTAAGCATTACCATATATAACACAAAATTTCTCCCCCCACTCTTTCTAGCCGAGCCTCTCGGTCTGTTATTAGACCTCGAGAAGTTGAAAGAATTACAATCCCCATCCCGCCCAAAATCCTAGGAATTTTTTGATAGGTAGAATAGATTCGCAGACCGGGTCGACTGACTCGTTTTAAATGGAAGGGGGTTCTCGAACTCTTCTTCCTATTCCTTATATAATTTTCCTTCCTATTCCTTTTATGGACTAGTGTTAAAACCAAAAAGGATTTTTGGTTTTCCCGATGTTTCCTTGTGTTTTTGATAAATCCCTCTCGTAAAAGTATTTTCACTATCTTTTCGGCGATGCTAGTAAATCCTATTCGAACCGTCTCTTTTTTCGCCATGTCGGCATTGCGTATACAAGTTAATATGTCCGAAATAGTGTCCTGGCTCATGATAACGGAAAACTCTTCTTACCCTCGAATTTGGATATAATCAACATGTTCCTTTTTTTTCTTTATGATTGGGGAAGGGTATATGGGTGAGCCACAATCTACTAGACTGGTGAATCCTTTTTCTTTCAATACGATAGACTCTATCACAGTTTGCTTTTTAAAAACTTCTTATAAGACCTCAGGCGCTAGTGAAATTATTTTGGTGAAATTTTTCTGTCTCAATTCGTGGGTGATTGCACCAAAAACGCGCGTTCCCCTTGGATTTCCTTTTTGATCAATGACAACGGCAGCATTATCATCATATCGTATTATTACCCCGTCATCACGTTTGAGTTCTTTACAGGTACGGACAATTACAGCTCTGACCACTTCGGATCTTTCTAGAGACATTTTTGGCACTGCTTCCTTAATTACAGCAACAATAACGTCTCCGATATGAGCATATCGTCGATTACTCCTTCCTATGATTCGAACGCACATCAATTGCCGGGCACCGCTGTTGTCCGCCACATTCAAATGGGTCTGAGCTTGAATCATATCACTTTCCTTTTGCGTCGGCTTTTTCAATGAAAAGGGTGCAGTCAAAATAAAAAAATATTCTTTGTCCAAAAAACTTGCAATTCTTTTTTTTATCCCCAAGGCTTCCTTCTTTTGGTTCTAGATCCCGATCCCTCCTTATTCCGAGTCCGAAATAATGAATTGAGTGCGGATAGGCATTTTGGACCCAGCTATTGCAATCGCCTTTCTGGCTATATTTTCGGCCACTCCGCCCATTTCATAAAGTATTCGACCCGGTTTAACGACAGCTACCCAATATTCGGGGGATCCTTTCCCCGAACCCATACGGGTTTCTGCAGATCTTACTGTAACCGGTTTGTCTGGAAATATACGCACCCATATTTTTCCACCGCGGCGTACGTTTCTTGTCATTGCTCGCCGACCTGCTTCGATTTGTCGAGATGTGATCCAAGCCGGTTCGAGTGCTTGAAGAGCATATCTACCGAAAGAAATACAACTGCCTCGAGAGGCTACTCCTCTCATTCTTCCTCTCTGTTCTTTTCGGAATTTCGTTCTTTTGGGGCTAAGCATAAAAATGATATCAAAGGATTAATCTAATTTTTATTCAATCCTATAAAGAGAGATTCTTCCTTTTTTGAAAAGAGTCAAAGAATGGGTTCCTTTTTCTTCTATCATTGGATATTGGACAGTCTAGAGGGCAAGGACAGGTCCATTTTTTAGGATTTCCTTTTTGCTTCCATTCCAAATAGCCAAATTTTGATGCCTAAGACCCCGTGGATCGTTCGAACCGTAGTGGAACAAAAATCAATTTTCGTACGAATCGTTTGGAGAGAAACTCTGCCCTTTCTAAGCCATTCGACACGTGCAATTTCTTTTCCTTCAATACGTCCTGCAATTTGTACTTGAATTCCTCTTGCACGTCCTTTTTCTTCGGCCCTTTTCATCGTTTGTTGCATTGCTTTGCGAAATGGAATTCGGCTCTTTAATTGGTTGGCGAAAAATGCGGCAAGAATAGCGGGATCCCCATCAGGCTTTTCAAGTGCAAAAATAGAAATCTTGAGTTTTCGTTTTTCGCCGTGAAGTACTTTTTCGACATTTTCCTTTAAGTTGAGTTTTCCGCCGTGAAGTACTTTTTCGACCTTTTCCTTTAACTTTTTGATTTCCGTTTCCCTTTCCCACTCTTTGATTTTCTTTATCTTTAACTCCTCGATTTCCTTTTCCTTTAACTCGTTGCTTTGCTTTTGCTTTTTCTTTCTTTTGCGGGGTTTCTCCTCTTTTGGCCACGTGGGGAATCCCATATAGATTATTACGTGAACCAAATCCGTTCCTTTTTCAATCTGTATACGTGAAATTAACTCTATAGTGGGAGGGAACCCACGCCTACGATTGTCTATAAAATTCTGAATGCAATCTCGTATTTTTTGATCTTCTTGGAGGCCCTCACAATACTCTTTTGGTTGTTCAAACCAAATAGAGTGATGCTCTTGTGTTGTACCAAGCCTGAAACCAAGTGGATTTATTTTTTGTCCCATAATCCCTCACTACTCCCCATATTATCCATATTAAACCTATCGTGCAATATCCGTGTGTTTCTTTTGATTTTATTTCGCTTGCCCAGGGTTTTCGGATATATTCTTCGTATTCTTCGGATATATTCTTCGTATTCTTCGGATATATTCTTCGTATTCTTCGTTTAAGGACACATCTCTTAATACGATAGTTATATGACAAGTGGACCTTTTTATAGGGTAACCCCGGCCTTTCGCCCGAGGTTTTAATTTTTTCACAGTAGTACCCTCATTGACTTCGGCTTTACTAATGATTAAACTCTTTGGGTCAAAATGCAGATTGTGAATACCATTTGCTGCTGCTGAAGCAATGACTTTCAAAATGGGAAAACATGCTCGATAAGGCATGCATCTTAGTAGCATAACTGTTTCTTCATAGGAACGTCCACGAATCCGATCAACCACCCTTCTCACTTTGTTAGCAGACATCGAAATAGAGTGACCCAAAGCCGACACTTCTGGATACCGCTTCGTCTTTTTTTTTTTCATAAAGTGGACCTCTCCCTCTGCCTCATCAAGGACAATTGTCTATATTCATTTTCCAAATTATTAACGACGCGATTTCGTATCGCTTTTGCTTTTCACATCCTCTTTATTAAAACTTCTAGTCGGGACAAACTCTCCTAATTTATGTCCTACCATATAGTCTGTTATAGGAATAGGAAAATGCACTTTCCCGTTATGGATATAGATGGTGTATCCGACCATTGCAGGTATAATCGTGGATGCTCGCGACCAAGTTTTTAGGGAATCCTTCTCGCCCTTGGCGTTAAGCTTCTCTATTTTTTTTAATAAATGATTCGCGACAAAAGGGTTTTTCTTAAATGAGCGGGACAATGGAAATGGCTCCTTCTTATTAAGAATAGTTTCATAAAAGAAAAAAGGTTTCATTTTTGGAATTTAGGAAAATGGAAACTCCTTTTTGAACAACGATGAAAAAAAGGAGACCGCTCGCCTATTTACTACGGCGACGAAGAATCCAATTCTCGCTATATTTCTTCCTTTTTCGCGTTCTTCTTCCGAGCGCAGGGTACCCCCAAGGGGTTGCAGGTTGTTTTCTACCAATTGGGGCTCTCCCCTCACCCCCCCCATGGGGGTGGTCGACAGGGTTCATAACCACTCCTCTTACTACAGGACGCTTCCCTACCCAACGCTTCGAGCCAGCTCTACCCAAATCTTTCCGCTTTGCTCCAACATTGCCCACTTGTCCGACTGTTGCTGAGCAGCTTTGGGATATCAAACGGACCTCCCCAGAAGGCAATTTTAATGTGGCCGATTTGCCCTCTTTTGCAATCAGTTTCGCTACAGCACCCGCGGCTCGAGCGAATTGCCCACCCTTTCCAGGTGTGATTTCGATATTATGTATGGCCGTGCCTAAAGGTATCTTGGTTGAAGTAGATTCTTCTTGTTGCTCAATCAAAGGAATCCCTTCCCAAACTGTACAAGCTTTTTCCAAAGCATACGGCTTTCGGGATGTAGATGATGCTATCGATAGAGGTGGATCTTCTACATATCATCAATTCTTCAAAATATCCTTACCCCATGAGTGTATAGCTAAGAATCAAAATCTGCCAACTCCGAATCACTCAGGCTATGATCTTCTACATCCTAGGTCTTCCCCTTCCCTCATCTGGCTTATGTTCTTCATGTAGCATTCAGACCGAATGACTCTATGTAATTACGTGGATACTTCCACATATTGCGGGTAACGTAGGAGACTCTTTTGACTCCGGGGCATCCTTAGAATTATCACTGCTTCGCTTTCAATTCGCCTTTGACCATCAAATGAAATGTGAATAACCCGTACTTATCTCCCTCTCTCTTTGAAAGAAGGGGCCCTTCTGTCATTGTTTGAAACAACTGTGTCTTCTCCATATTACGAGATTTCTCGAGTCCATAATTTGATACAAGGAACTACTGCCCGCAATCACTTGCTGTCGCTACTCTTCAGTTTTCTGTTGAGGTCTATCCTCTCGAGGGCTTCCTCTTGGATCAGTGATCGATTTCTAGGTTTCGTCCGCAACCTAATTGGTTACTTCCAATTACGTAAATCAATAGTTCAAACCGCACTCAAAGGTAGGGCATTCCCCATTTTGATAGGAACTCCTGTACCAGAAACAATGGTATCTCCAATTCTAGCCCCTCTGGGATGTAAAATATATCTCTTCTCACCATCCCCATAGTGTATGAGACAAATGGATGCATTTCGATTCGGGTCGTATTCTATGGTTACGATTCTACCGTCTATGCCCTTTTCGTTCCGTCGAAAATCGATTTGACGGTATAGACGCTTATGACCTCCCCCTCGATGCCCTGCAGTAATGATTCCTCTGGCATTACGACCTTTCCCACAATGATGGCGTCCATAGATCAAATGATTGCGTGGATTGGATTTGACTTGACTGTCTGCGACTGCAGTTCGTGTCGTTGGAGTAGAATTGGATTTGTTAACTTCTGTGTCTTCAGCTTTCGTTTGGGAGGCCATTCTTTTTTTTCATTTTTGATTAAAATTTGGTCATTTGTAAGAAATGGAATGGAATCACCCGGTTCAAGCGTAATGATCATACGTCTGTACTGCATTCTATGTCCCAGAGGAGTTCGGCGCGTTCCCGGGAGTCGATGACTATTCATGGCTATTACCTTGACACCAAAGAGGAGTTCGACCCAATATTTGATTTCTGTTTTCGTGAATCCGGATTCGACATTAGAAGTATATTGATTTTGCGACCGTAACCGACAACTTTTGTCGGTAAGTACTGCATATTTGATTCCATCCATAAATTGATTTTCTTCCCTATGAGTTCTATTCGAGTCTCCATAAGAATCCGAGTTCTTACTGTTCATATGTTATGATATGAATATATCATACCCATTTGGTATCTCTCGGTGATGAGATTCCATTGATACAGAGCCAATCCCAATAGACTTCTTGGTAGTGGTAGACATGCTTATGGGAGGGGCCCATTGGCGTGCATCCAGTAGGAATTGAACCTACGAATTCGCCAATTATGAGTTGGGTGCTTTAACCATTCAGCCATGGATGCTTAGCGGGGGTTCTCGTACATGGTGAATAACCAAATTCCAATTGAAAGAAAATCTTTAGGATACATCAATGCAATTGGCGAGGTCTTTTTTTTAGGGCTCAAATCCTGTAGTTTCAAATTGAGAAAGATCCCAGGTACGGGATTTCCGTAATAGGAAAGATCCTGTCAAAAGAAGAAAGATGATAAGAAAAAAAGGGGCTTTTGTCCTAATACTAATAAGAGAGATCTATGGATCGAATCAAGGGCTGCTATTCTATGAATCGATGAAGAAAAACATGACACGGTTACACTCCCCCATCCAAGTACACTAGCGTCATTCATTATGGAATCAAATCCATTTCCTTTTTATGCCGTTTGCTCTTCCAAAAGTCTTTTTTCTTTTTGAATTCCCGGAGAGGCAGATTCTTTTTTTAGCAGCATTCCTTCTATACCGGAGGAGCAAAAAAAGCTCGATTTGACGGGGCTTTTTCCGCGCTCCATGAATCCCATTGGACACAGCAGTGATACATTGGAAGAGTCTGGCCAGTTTTCCAATATCAATAGGTGCATTCTTCCGACAATGCTGTAATTGACATCTCCGTGAAAGATCAAAATACCCAATAGATGGAGTTTCCTTTTGTTTTGTAAGACCCTACCCAACACGCTCCGATCCGCAAGGAGGACGCGCGGGAATTGTTGGATCGTCTTTCTTAGAGAAGGGGGCCGGGGGAAGGATTCGCACGAATCGGAGATTTTTTGAGGAACATATCGAGAGATAATTGGATTGGGTTCGACAACGTGTGGTTGGTAACCAAGGATCCCAGGTACGGAACGGATTCTAGCCAATTGGAGGGGTCGCCCGCTCAATTCAGAGAGCATTTGGACTTTATTAGTAATGAGGATTCAGAATCTCCCACATTGATCAGAGGAAAGAACGAAAAGAAGAATCAATTCTTTGGCATCCTTCCTTGGAAGGAAGAGAGGAAGAAATCAAAGAATTTCTTGGCAGTCTGAGAAGACCCCCTCCCCCTTTTTTCTCTGACAGAGCTTCCGAATCCTACTGAGACTGAGAGATTCACTAGAGATTCTAAATTGTTGAAGAAAGAAGGATCTTTCTTTTGCCCCTTTCAGGCGATCGTAAAATCAAAAAAATACTTAATATATTCAATAGAATTCCCTATTTCAAAAAGACCGTCTCCATTTCTCCTATTTCATCAGATCGGGGATGTGATAGGGTTCCGAAGGATGACCTGGATATGGACCCTTCCAATAAGATTGCATTCTGTCAAAAAAATCGATTTTTTTCTTTCTTTACTCTATTT